ACTAAGGGAGTTTCCTATCCACGATTCTGTTATTTACTGGAATAATTTGTTTTGACTCGATTAAATTAATATATATATAGGAATATAGGATGAATCCCCGGGCTGGGTAGAAATAGAAAGCGATTTTCAATGCTTTGCTTATGTACAACTGCAAAGTAAGAAACATTATAATTGGATTAGGTAGATAATTTTTCAGTCATTCATTGAATGATAAATCACTACAAGTGACGGAGATACGCGATTTAAATAACGGAAAATCCAATATTTTAAAATTGTATCTAGAATGACTGGAAAAGTTGAAACAAGGCCAGATATAATTTGATCATTATGAACAAACCCAAAATCCTTGTAGACAAAGCCAATCATCAGTTCCCAACCATGCGGCGAATGAAATCCGATACATAAATCAGTTAATAAAAGAAGAGAAAAAGCTTTTATTGTATCACTTAAGTTATATAGGAATTCTTGAGCCCAAGAATTAAGAATAACGAGTTCTTTATTACCCAAAATAGAATAACCACTTAGAATAATGAAACATATTATATTTGTCGAGAAGTGCAAAATCGTATGAATACGACCCTCATTGTGTATCTTGATTAATTGGATTGTTTCTTTGTGAATTCCTATACGAAGGTTTTGTAGATGTGTCTCCGAGTATTCCTTGATCATTTCCTCTAAGAAGAGGAGTTCCTCTAGTTCTATGAATTTTTCTAGAATACTCTTTTCTTCAAGATCATTCAAAAAAGTTTCGGATTGCCTAGTGTTCCACCAATTAGTAACCCATGATTCCAGACTTTTTTGAAAGGAGAGAGAAATCCACCAGGGCAAAAATACTATAGATGCAAGATATAAAAGAGGAGTGAAGGCTTTCTTTTTTGCCATTTTTTCATTTGTGAATTGTTAATGAACCCATCTCATTCGTCGACTCTATGTAATCTAATATTTTAATCTAATATTTCTCTCACGCATCAGTTCTATTACAAGTTATCAAACCTATGAATCTATTCACCCTTTTTTATTTGTGATTTCGTGGTTAGGCCTTGAATCTAGAAAAAAATACGGAAAAAGATGAAAAATTCGAATGAATATATATATATGAATAATATGATAAATAATAAAAATTGTTTCCCTATATCTCAATCAGTCAAATTTGAAGCATATATCTCTTTTCGATGAACGCCCGGAAAAACTACTTTAAAGAATGAATATGAATAGTATTCAGATTTTGAGACAAAAGAACTCCTTTTCTATCATTATATAAAAAAAACCTCTAATATTTCGAAAAAATTTAACTGACTATGAGTAGTCATCGATAAAATAATTGAGGTAATTTTCTGAAAAATATTGTGAAAAATGAGTGACAAAAAACGACATAAATAAATTGGCTACATTATAAGAGATCCAAATTTTTCGTCATGTCATGTCATTAAGTCTAAAAAGAAGCTTCAAAAAAATTACAAGATATGATCTATCTGAATCTAAAGTTTCAATTCCAACAACAAAAAAGGGGGAATTTCCTTATTTCGAAATGGTTGATTATGAGATTTTCTTTTTTTCTTATTTTTTTATTTAATTTAATATATTTTATTTAATTTAATATATATTTTTTATTTAATTTAATATATATATAATATTAATATAATTGAGTTGTGTAATGTGTATGTGTATATTTCGATACATATAAAAGATCCCCCAGGTTTTTTTATACTTGTTCCATATATGTCTGCTTTGACTCGAATGAATGTTCTGAAGAAACCTCAATTAAGTTATGTTATAGAAAAAGAGGATTCTTGCTTTTTTGCCCTCCCGCGAGAAAGCATTAATTTCTCTGATTTCTTAAAATACTTCAATAGGTACACGCAAGAAATAAGCCAATTCAGCAGCTTTTTGTTCCATTTCCCGTGGAGTAAAATTCTCATCAGTACGAGTCAATGGAATGGCTCCCTGGCCTCTGATATCCATATAAAGGACACGACGAGCATAAATACCCTCTTTAACTTCTATTCTGACGGACTGAATATCTTTTATAAGAAATCGGAGGAAGACCCGACGATTTTTTCCAGGGAATCCCCAACGAAAGATACACACTATTCCGTCTTTTCTATCAAATCGATCATAACCACTACCTATATTCCACGAAATTGTGCACCACAAATAGGAGCTAATAAAAAGACCCGCGATCCCATAGAAAGACATCACAATCCCTTGTGGAAAAAAAACTATTTGCTGAGACGGAAATAAAGATATCAAATTTCTACCAAGATAACTCGAGGTTCCAACCAACAAGAATCCTAATGAACCTAAAAAAAGGATAACAGCCCAGCAGAAATTACTTGTTTTTCGAGCCCCCGTTATAGGTTCTATCCATATATGTTCTGATCGACAACTCATACTTGATCCGGTTGCTTTTTTTGGAATTGAGAGAATACCCCAAATGAATTTGCCGTTTATTTCCGAAGTAACTCGCATCAACTAGCACTAGTTTGATGTGAACCTTTAGGAGTAATTCATTAAATTGGTTAGATCTAAACTAATAACACACCCTTCGTATGACTCACTAAAGATAGCCACATGTATATAGATAGACCAACTTTATCAGCTATTTGCCGATTCGGGTCTATTTGAAACTAGCTAATAGCATTTTGGGGAGATTTCGACGGAAGCCTCTTATACCATATTTAGCTAAATGGATATCTGTGTTATGATACAAGCGTCAGTTTTGAAAAAAAAAAAGATAATATTTTGCGCCCTCGGCTCTAAACAATCTTGTTTTTTTGAACATGAAGAAATAAAGAAGCCATTGCGATTGCCGGAAATACTAGGCCTACTAAAGGGACCAAAACAGAGGGAAAATTAAGAGTTGTCATAGAATGGGTACCTCGATTTACTATTTGTACCTGTTATTTTTATTTAGATTTTATATTTATTTATAATAATAATATAAAGAAAGATATCTTATTCTTATTATATAATATAATATATATATATATATAAAGATCTTACTTATATATATATCTTATCTTATATATATATATTTAATTAATTTATTTATTATTATACTTATATCTTACTTCTTACTTATATATATACATATTCATTATTAATATATTATAATAATATAATAAAAATATATAATATAGTATTTGTTTATATTATAAATTATAAATAAATATTTGTATTTGATTATAATTTATAATTCTAAATTGGAATTATTACTACTTAAAATTTTTATTAATATCTATATCTATTAATCTATTAAGATTAAGAATTAATTAAAATTAAAAATAATATAATATAAGTATCTACTATCTAAGTCTAAGTGAGTATATAATGTAGTTTTTCGTCTTTCTACATGAAAAATTTGAGAGGATATGGATGAGATATTATTTTCTTCATTTTTTGCTCTTGTCTTCGAATTTCATTCACTAAGCAAAAAGTTTTTTTTAATGAATTAAATTTATATTGATTCAAGGGTTTGTTAGAATCCCATCCAGCAGGGATTCTTAGTCAAAATAGGATTATCGTACGCTATAGAAAGATAAAAACTATATTTTCTAGATTTTAATTTAATTATATATGACGAGAAGAAGATTTTTTATTTGCCTAATTTCACGAAAAAAAGAATTTCATCTTTTATCTTGTTAATAGAGACTTCTTGATCAATAATCAGGAATATAGAAAAAGGGTCAGATTTCCGATTTTATGTGACTTTTGATTCGTTATACAATTAGATCTTATGTCAACAAAGCAAACCCATTCGTCTCAATTTCACTTGTATTCCGATAAACGAATTACTTGTTTGCTCAAAATAATGGACTTAATGTTCTAATTTTGATTCAAAGGAAAGAAAGTGTGGAGTTGAAATAACTCACTCAGAACGCCTTTTAAAGGATTACGTGGTACGATTAGATCGAATAAACCCTTCTGGAATAAATACTCAGACGCTTGTGAACCTTCGGGTACTGTTTTATTCAATGTTTGTTCAATTACTCTTTTACCCGCAAAGGCAATGTAGGCATTGGGTTCGGCAATAATGATATCCCCCAACATACCAAAACTGGCTGTCACCCCACCAGTAGTAGGAGATGTAAGGATTGGTACATAGAATAACTTTTTATTTGATTGATAATCATATAAAGCAGAAGATATTTTAGCCATTTGCATCAAGCTCAAACTTCCTTCTTGCATACGTGCCCCTCCAGAAGCACACACTATAATAAGAGGTAGAAATTCTTTAGTAGCATATTCAATCAAACGGGTAATTTTCTCCCCGACTACGGATCCCATACTACCCCCCATAAACTGAAAATCCATAACCCCTATTGCTACGGAAATACCGTTTAATTGCCCTATGCCTGTTTGAACAGCCTCGGTTAATCCTGTCTTTCTTTGATAAGAATCGATACGATTTTTATAAGGCTCCTCCTCCGAATGAAATTGAATAGGATCCAGAGAAACCATGTCTTCATCCATAGGCTCCCAAGTACCCCGATCGATCGAAAGTTCGATTCTATCAGAACTACTCATTTTCAAATGATATCCACATTGTTCACAAAGATTCATTTTTGATTTAAAAAATTTCTTATAATTTAATCCATAACAATTTTCGCATTGAACCCACAAATGCTTGTATTTTTGAGTTACATCCAACTTAGTAGAACCTTGTCGTATACTCCTTCCGACTTTTTTACTAGTATTTCCACTTTTACCACAAATGGAACTAGAAATGTAATTGTTACTGGAATTGTCACTACCACTTACAGTGTAACTATCAATACAGATTTGAGACTGAAGATAAGTGTCAATGCAACTATTAATGTGATTATTCCAAGTATACTGAGTATCATCCATGTAATGATCGTGGTCGGGATTCTTACTCTTAGATCCATTATTCAGATAACTAGAATTCCGATAAAAATAACTTTCTAGTTCACTACAAGGATGATCATGATCAATCTCAAAAATATTATTTTCAGTATCAAAATATATAGAGTAACTGT